TTGAAAAAAAAGAAAAAATATCAAGATTTTTCATTGTTAATAAACTAAAATTTTTGTTAATTCTTTTTGAATCTTCTTTACCCCATAGAGATATTGAATATAAGGGGGTATTCTTTTTGCCACTATAATTTTGAAAATGAACGTTTAAATGTCCTTCAAAAGTAAGTAAATAGATTCGAAACATATAAAATGCGGTTAATCCCGCTGTAAACCAAGCTATTATTGCGAAAATGGGTAAATACAACCAAGTATCATTAAGAATTTCATCTTTGGACCAAAAACAAGCAAGAGGCGGAATACCACAAAGAGAAAGTGTACCTAATAAAAAAGCGGTTTTGGTAATTGGGACGTGCTTTGTTAAACCCCCCATAAAAACCATATTCTGACTTTTATTTGGAGAATATCCAACAAGAGTTTCCATTGAATGAATAACGGATCCAGATCCTAAAAATAATAATGCTTTCGAATAAGCATGAGTAATCAAATGAAATAAAGCACTTCGATAAGACCCCATACCTAGAGCTAACATCATATAACCCAATTGAGACATTGTGGAATAGGCTAAACCTCTCTTAATGTCTTTTTGAGCAAGGGCAAAAGTTGCTCCAAATAATATTGTTATTACTCCTACCAAAGAGATTAAATTCATTATATGAGGGATGACTATGAAAAGAGGAATAAGCCGAGCTACAAGAAAAATGCCCGCAGCTACCATAGTAGCAGCATGTATAAGAGCCGAAATAGGAGTAGGTCCCTCCATGGCATCCGGTAACCATACATGAAGGGGAAATTGTGCAGATTTAGCAACTGCACCGGCAAATAATAGAACGCCACAGGAAGTAACAAATAAAAAATTGACTTCATTATGATTATTAGAAATCAAGTTATTGAATATTTTGAATAAATCTCGAAATTCGAAACTCCCTGTTATCCAATAAAAACCTAAAATTCCTAATAATAAACCAAAATCCCCAACACGATTAGTTACAAATGCCTTTTGGCAAGCATTTGCAGCAACAGGCCGTGTGAACCAAAACCCTATTAATAGATATGAACACATTCCTACCAATTCCCAAAAAATATAAATTTGTATCAAATTAGAACTAGTAACTAATCCTAACATAGAAGTACTGAAAAAACTCATATAAGCAAAAAATCTCAAATATCCTTGATCATAAGACATATAATTATCACTATAAATAAGAACCATAATTCCAATAGTAGTAATCAATATTGACATAATAGAAGTAAGCGGGTCGATCAAGTAACCGAATTCTAAAGAAAAATCATTATTGATGATCCAAGACCATACATATTGATAGATAGAACTGCCATTTATTTGCTGAATAGACAGATTGATCGAAAAAAGCATGACTATACTTAACAAAAAAACACTTTGAAAAGCCCACATACGGCGAAGACTTTTTGTTGCCGACGGAAAAAGAAGAAGTCCCGCTCCTATTAACATAGGAACTGGAAGTGGAAGGAAAGGAATTATCCACGCATATTGATATGTCTGTTCCATAAGTTTCATAAAAAGTTTTTTATTCTTAATTTACTGTTTCCGATTTACCGGATCTTACCCCCTTTCAATTTCAAAACAAAAGGGGTCAATAAAAAAATCAAGAGATGTACTAACTTAAAGATATTTTTCGAATTTTATATATTATCTGGGTCTTTCCAAAATACTTTAAATATTAAAATAAAGAAGTTACAATTGGGCAAATGATATGACCAACTTGCTCATAAAAAGCGAATTTAGTTATTAACTAAGATTTTTCTGAAAATAACGAAAATACGAAATTTCATTATTATTAGATGACTTTATATTCATAAAGTAAGGATAAAAAATTATACTAAAAAGATTACTTGATTATGATATGAATCATAGGATTAACTAAGGTAAAAATTTTGTACTAATCTCGCTTTTTAGTCAGTTTGTTTCAAATCATTAACTAGTTTCATTATAAAATTGATTGATTATTTTACGTTTCACTAAAAAAGACGTTTATAGGAAACGCTATAATATCTAACATTTTATATAAGATTTTTTTATATTTATCAAAAGGGGGTAAAATAAAATAAAAATTAATAAAAAAATCACTAAGATTTTTTTAACAAAACGTGTATCTTTTAACAAATTAATTACTTTAATTTTATTAATTACTAGTTTGATTCGAATTTTAAAATGGAATTTGGAAGTATTCTTTACTCAAGTTTGACCAATTAATAGAAAATTAAAGTTTTAATTAGGCAATGGGTTTTTAAAGGGTTCTTAAATCCTTGGGTGTTTTTTATTCTGTATAAATATAAATGAAAGAAATGTATAAAAAAATTAAATTATATTTTTATAGTAAGATTTTGTACGATTTTTGCATATCTTTTATCTATATATATTATCTAGAGAATAACTCGATAATGAATAGATTCGTTTTGACCAATAGATGTCTTTCACATCCAACTATAACAATGAGTAACCTCTTAATTTTTAAATGGCAGT